TGGTAATCCCGCTGATATCCCGTAACTTCCTATTTGTGAAAAAGAAAGGAAAGGCAGGTTGTTTAATATCACTTCTCCTCCATTAGTTGCTACTTCAAGGGGGTTACCGGGAATGAAAGAACAAAAATTGATTCATGAGGGTTTAATTACTGAATCACTTCCCAATGGTATGTTCCGGGTTCGTTTAGATAATGAGGATCTGATTCTAGGTTATGTTTCGGGGAGGATCCGACGTAGTTTTATACGGATATTACCCGGAGATAGAGTCAAAATCGAAGTAAGTCGTTATGATTCAACCAGGGGACGTATAATTTATAGACTTCGCAACAAAGATTCGAACAATTAGGCGCCTCTTGAAACATTCCTTTCATGGGGTGCGGATACAATTAGAGGTTCAAAATTCTCAAGAGACTTATTTTCTTCCAAGGAGTGGATTCGGATTTAAGTTAAGGAATGACAAATATGAAAATAAGGGCTTCTGTTCGGAAAATTTGTGAAAAATGTCGATTGATCCGTAGGCGGGGACGAATTATAGTAATTTGTGCCAACCCGAGACATAAACAGAGACAGGGGTAATCCTTTTAAAAGGGGACTCTCCAAAGGACCTGATGTACAAAAAAAGGATCTGTTTTGACATGAAATGGATATATCCGTATATCTCTGACTCATATTTATGAGAATGATAAAATATGACAAAACCTATACCAAGAATTGGTTCACGTAGGAGTGGACGTATTGGTTCACGTAAGACTGGACGTAGAATACCAAAAGGAGTTATTCATGTTCAAGCGAGTTTCAACAATACCATTGTAACTGTTACAGATGTACGAGGTCGGGTGGTTTCTTGGTCCTCCGCGGGCACTTGTGGATTCAAGGGCACAAGAAGAGGGACACCATTTGCTGCTCAAACCGCAGCAGGAAATGCTATTCGTACAGTGGTGGATCAGGGTATGCAACGAGCAGAAGTCATGATAAAGGGTCCTGGTCTCGGAAGAGATGCAGCATTACGAGCTATTCGTAGAAGCGGTATACTCTTAAGTTTCGTACGTGACGTAACCCCTATGCCACATAATGGATGTAGACCCCCTAAAAAAAGACGTGTGTAAAAATAAAAATAAGAATTGAACCCTTTTTATTTTAATTTCAAGAGAAATAAATGATTCAGAAATTTGATCAAATAATATTAGTATGGTTCGAGAAGAAGTCGCAGTATCCACTCGAACATTACGGTGGAAGTGTGTTGAATCAAGAGTAGACAGTAAGCGCCTTCATTATGCGCGTTTCATGCTGTTCCCGCTTATGAAGGGTCAAGCAGATATGATAGGTATCGCGATGCGAAGGGCTCTACTTGGGGAAATAGAAGGAGCATGTATCACACGTGCAAAATCCGATAAGGTACCGCATGAATATTCTATGATAGCCGGTATTGAAGAATCTGTACATGAAATTTTCATGAATTTAAAAGAAATTGTATTGAGAAGTAATCTGTATGGAACTCTCGACGCATCTATTTGCGTCAGGGGTCCTAGATATGTAACTGCTCAAGATATCATCTCACCACCCTCCGTGGAAATAGTTGATACTACACAACATATAGCTAGCCTGACAGAGCCAATTGATTTGTGTATTGAATTAAAAATCGAGAGGAATCGCGGATATCGTATGAAAACCCCATCTAACTATCAAGATGGAAGTTACCCTATAGATGCTGTATTCATGCCTGTTCGAAATGTGAATCATAGTATTCATTCTTATGGGAATGGGAACGAGAAACAAGAGATACTTTTCCTCGAAATATGGACAAATGGGAGTTTAACCCCTAAAGAAGCACTTCACGAAGCTTCCCGTAATTTGATTGATTTATTTATTCCTTTTTTACACGCGGAGGAACGGGACACTCATTTAGAGGACAATCAAAACAGGGTGACCTTACCCCTTTTTCCCTTTGATGATGGGTTGGCTAAGGCTAATATAAGGAAAAACAAAAAGGGAAATGCATTGAAATGTATTTTTATTGACCAATTAGAATTGCCTCCCAGGACTTATAATTGTCTTAAAAGGTCCAATATACATACATTATTGGACCTTTTGAGTAATAGTCAAGAAGATCTTATGAGAATTGAGCATTTTCGCATAGAAGATGTAAAAAAAATATGGCACATTTTACAGAAACATTTCGAAATTTATTTACCTAAGAAAAAGTTTTAAATCCATTGGAATTAGTTCATTTTTACTAAAGAAAAATGGTTTTGAATCTTTAGCACGATCCGTATATTTGGAATGTATACATAATGCAATTTAAGAGATGTATCTAGGGGAGATTCGCTCTGAAACGACTATTCCCTAGATACATACGTTATGGTATTTTTTATTTTATTTCACGGTTAAATCCATTTATTTAAAAAAGACCTAAAGTTAGAGATTTATCAATAGGTAATGTTGCTCCAATACCTAACCAAAGAGCTACTGCGGTGCCGATCAAAAAAACGGTTGTAGCTAC